ACATTCTCCATAGGGCCCTCTTATCTCTTCCTTCTCCGAGCTCGGGTTATGGAAGAAGGAACCGAGAAGGGGGTATCAGCAACAACTGGTTTTATTACGGGACAGCTCATGATGTTCATATCGATCTATTATGCGCCTCTGCATCTAGCATTGGGTAGACCTCATACAATAACTGTCCTAGTTCTACCGTATCTTTTGTTTCATTTCTTCTGGAACAATCACAAAAACCTTTTTGATTATGGATCTACTACCAGAAATTCAATGCGTAATCTCAGCATTCAATGTGTATTCCTGAATAATCTAATTTTTCAATTATTCAACCATTTCATTTTACCAAGCTCAACGTTAACCAGATTAGTCAACATTTATACGTTTCGATGCAACAATAAGATGTTATTTGTAACAAGTAGTTTTGTTGGTTGGTTAATTGGTCACATTTTATTCATGAAATGGGTTGGATTGGTCTTAGTCTGGATACGGCAAAATCATTCTATTCGATCTAATAAGTACCTTGTGTCAGAATTGAGAAATTATATGGCTCGAATCTTTAGTATTCTCTTATTTATCACCTGTGTCTACTATTTAGGCAGAATGCCGTCGCCTATTGTCACTAAGAAACTGAAAGAAACCTCAGAAACAGAAGAAAAGGGAGAAAGTGAGGAAGAAATCGATGTAGAAACAACTTCCGAAACGAAGGCGACTAAACAGGAACAAGGGGGATCCACCGAAGAAGACCCTTCCCTTTGTTCGGAAGAAAAAGAGGATCCGGACAAAATAGATGAAACGGAAGAGATCCGGGTGAATGGAAAGGAAAAAACCAAAGATGAATTCCACTTTAAAGAGACATCCTATAAGGATAGCCCTGTTGACGAAGATTCTTATCTTGATGGGTATCAAGATAATTGGGAATTGGGAAGACTTAAAGAAGAAAAAAAAGAAAAGACCCATGCCCATTTCCGGTTTGAAAAACCTCTTATGACTTTTTTTTTCGATTATAAACGATGGAATCGTCCATTTAGATATATAAAAAATGATCTATTTGAAAATGCTGTACGAAATGAAATGTCACAATATTTTTTTTATACATGTCCAAGTGATGGAAAAGAAAAAATATCTTTTACGTATCTAAAAATTTCTTTTACGTATCTAAAAATTTATTATAAAATAATTATAAAATAAAAAGATTAATAAAAATATTAATACATAAGATAAATACAAGAATAGATAAGACGAAATTCGTCCACCTCCCATATATTTTATCCCTTCTCCCATAAAGAAACTTGCAACCCCAACCCCATTTATAATTCCATCAATTATACGTCTATCAAAAAACTGAATTAGTTCGGCTAATCCTCTTATACTCATGATTAAGACTCTAGTATAAAAAATGTCTATGTAACCACGATTATATGACCAATTGTATACCACTTTTTTTATTTGGTCCAAGATAATTCTTTTAGGACCCCTTTTTACAAATGAATTGATTAAGTCCAAATTCTTGAAAGATGAATAAACAGACCCATATAAAATAGATGCTATAAATAGTCCAAAAAGAGCTATACTTACTGAAAAAATTGCATTTGTAAAAAATTCATACCAATTCACAGAATAGTTTGAATTTTTATGAAAAAGGTTTCTCGATGGAGTTAACCATTTCGATAATATATCAAAATCTGCTATTCCTTGATCAAAATCAATTCCTATTAATCCCATGAACAAAGTAAATAGTGTCAATATAAGAAGAGGAAATAGCATAGTATTGTCCGATTCGTGAGGATACATGTAAGTGTATTTATTTATAAAAGAAGTACTCAAGTATCGCATTCGATTTTTTATATTATCATTAATTTGATATGTATCCTTTGAAAAAAAGAAGACCTTATTATTTATTGTTGATAAAAGTAAATTTCTATTGACTACTTTCGGTACTGCTTTTCCCCATAGAGATATGGAATAGAATGAACTATTTTTAGTACTACTATAATTTTGAAAATGAACACGCAAATGCCCATCAAAAGTTAGTAAATATATTCGAAACATATAAAATGCGGTTAATCCCGCTGTAAAACAAGCTATTATTGCAAAAATTGGTGAATAGAACCAACTATCATTAATAATTTCATCCTTGGACCAAAAACAAGCAAGAGGCGGAATACCACAAAGAGAAAGTGTACCTAATAAGAAAGTAGTTCTTGTAATTGGAACATATCTTGTTAAACCGCCCATAAGAACCATATTCTGACTTTTATCGGGTGAATATCCAACAATAGGTTCCATAGAATTAATAATGGATCCGGATCCCAAAAACAATAAAGCTTTAGAATAGGCATGAGTTATTAAATGGAATAAGGCAGCTCGATAAGAACCTATACCTAGAGCTAACATAATATAACCCAGTTGAGACATTGTGGAATAGGCTAAACTTCTTTTAATGTCTCTTTGAGCGAGAGCCAAAGTAGCTCCTAATAGTACTGTTATTATGCCTATTAAAGAAACGAAATTCATTATGTAAGGTATAACTCTGAAAAGAGGAAGAAGCCGAGCTACAAGAAAAATTCCCGCTGCTACCATGGTAGCAGCGTGTATAAGAGCCGAAATAGGGGTGGGCCCCTCCATAGCATCAGGTAACCATATGTGAAGAGGGAATTGTGCAGATTTAGCAATTGCGCCGACGAATAATAAAAAGGCGCAGAGAGTAACAAATGTGGAATTGACCCCATTACTATGGGTCAAGTTATTAACTATTTTGAACAAATCCCGAAATTCTAAACTGCCAGTTATCCAATAAAAACCTAAGATTCCTAATAATAAACCAAAGTCTCCTACACGATTAGTTATAAAGGCTTTTTGGCAAGCACTTGCTGCAACCGGTCGTGTAAACCAAAAACCTATTAATAAATATGAACACATTCCCACGAGTTCCCAAAAAATATAAATTTGTATCAAATTGGAACTAGTAACTAATCCCAACATGGAAGTATTAGAAAAACTCATATAAGCAAAAAATCTCAAATATCCTTGATCATGAGACATATAATTGTCACTATAAATAAGAACCATGATTCCAACAGTAGTAATTAGTATTGACATAATAGAAGTAAGTGGATCGATCAAGTGTCCGAACTCTAAGGAAAAATCATTATTGATAGTCCAAGACCATAAATATTGATAGATAAAACTTCCATTTATTTGTTGAATAGACAGACTGGCCGAAAAGGCCATAGTTATACTTAGCAGTAAAACACTAGTAAAACCCCACATACGACGAATATTTTTTGTTGCTGTAGGAATAAACAGAAGTCCAAATCCTATTGACATAGTAACTGGAAGTGGAAGAAAGGGTATTATCCATGCGTATTGATATGTTTGTTCCATAAAAAAATATTTGTTTTTTTATTGTTATAAATTTAATTGTTTCAAATCCACCAACCAAAAGAACAATAATAAAAGAAATCAACAAAAAAATAAAAAAAAAAAAATTATTATCTATTTCATTTAGCCCTAGATATATATGTGATATGGCGTAGGTATATATACATGGATACGTATATATAATTCATAATCTTTTGGTATATTTTGTATATATGTATATATTTATTTTTACATATTTACATATATATTATATAATTATATAGAATTATATTTATATTATTATGATATGTTTTACATGTTTTGAACAAAGTATTTATTATCCATGGGATAAGTATGGATAATGACGAAAAAACGATCTAAATATATGTCTTTCACATACAATAATAAAAATTAGTATTTTGTTTTTGAATGGCGGTTCCAAAAAAACGTACTTCTCGATCAAAAAAACGTATTCGTAGAAATATTTGGAAGAAGAAGGGATATTTAACGGCAGTAAAAGCTCTTTCTTTAGCTAAATCGGTTTCCACTGGGCATTCAAAAAGTTTTTTTGTGCAACAAACAAGTAATAAAATTTTGGAATAATCTAAATCGACATACCATTAAGAACTTAAAAATTTTTAAGATAAACGATTCACATTAACTAATGTATTGAATGTATTTAACTCCTTAATATCAATATTAGTTAGAACTAACTGCTGTGGCGTGTTATATAGTAAATAATAATTCTTATGTTTACTGGCCTCTTAGTATAGTACTAAGTATTCTAATTTTTCTCTATCAATTAAATTTTCAATTGTGAAAATTTAATTGATAGAGAAAAAGTTTTTTGTTATATGCCTAGCCCAAAACCTAATTAGAAGTATAGTTACTAGATAGTATTTATAATAAATTACGAAGAGTATTATTAATGATACTAAGGTATCGAAATTATTAGAAAAATGCCTCGAATAAAATTGCGATAAATATGACATTTTTTTTTTTTTTTATTAATCTTTTTAATTTTCAATACATTAATTAAAAAATCATCTAAAATAAAAAAAGGATGATTTTTAGTTCTATAACTCGACCCCCGGCCCGGAACAAAACTATCTAGTTCTGACTGTTTTGGTATAACTCCGTTTTTACATTCTAGATTAGATACATGAAAGTTGATTCTTAAAGCTAAACCCTACGGCGATACTTAGTAAACATTCAAATATTAATTTAAATAAGTCTTTTTTCATCGGTTCTAACGTTTACTAACTATATTGAATCCTTGAATCTTGACCATTCAACATGAATTGACTATTATTTATTAATATTTCAAATAAGCCGCCATGGTGAAATTGGTAGACACGCTGCTCTTAGGAAGCAGTGCTAGAGCATCTCGGTTCGAGTCCGAGTGGCGGCATCCCCTAAAAGGGACACAGCGGATCCTATAATATATTTAATTCTCGATTTTAATTCTATAATGGAGAACCCCCGCCCTTTTTATGATATTTGCAACTTTAGAACATATATTAACTCATATCTCTTTTTCGATTATTTCAATTGTGATTACGATTCATTTTATAACCTTATTAGTCCACGAAATCGTAGGATTACGCAATTCATCGGAAAGAGGTATGATAGCTACCTTTTTATCTATAACAGGATTATTAGTTATTCGTTGGATTTATTCGGGTCATTTCCCATTAAGTAATTTATATGAGTCATTAATCTTCCTTTCATGGAGTTTCTCCATTATTCATATGATTCCTAAAATACGAAATAATAAAAATTATTTAAGCGTAATAACCGCGCCAAGTGCTATTTTTACCCAAGGTTTCGCCACGTCGGGTCTTTCAACCGAAATGCATCAATCCGCTATATTAGTACCCGCTCTACAATCTCAGTGGTTAATGATGCACGTAAGTATGATGCTATTAAGCTATGCAGCTCTTTTATGTGGATCATTATTATCAGTCGCTCTTTTAGTCATTACATTTCGAAAAAACATCGATATTTTTTTTAAAAGCAAGAATTTAGTAATTAAATCATTTATCGTTGGCGAAGTCGAATATTTGAATGATAAAAGAAGTGTTTTTAAAAACACTTCTTTTATTTCATTTCGAAATTATTACAAATATCAATTGACTCAGCGTTTAGATTATTGGAGTTATCGTGTCATTAGTTTAGGCTTTACCTTTTTAACCATAGGCATTCTTTCTGGAGCAGTATGGGCTAATGAGGCTTGGGGATCTTATTGGAATTGGGACCCTAAGGAAACTTGGGCATTTATTACTTGGATCATATTCGCGATTTATTCACATACTAGAACAAATAAAAGTTTACAAGATACACATTCGGCACTTGCGGCTTCTGTAGGATTTCTTATAATTTGGATATGTTATTTTGGAATTAATCTATTAGGAATAGGTTTACATAGTTATGGTTCATTCACATTAACATCTAATTGAATAAACGATACATAACATAAGAACATAATCTCAGATGTATCTCGAGTTTTTGCGAACCATTTGATTTCTGGAGTCAAATGGTTCGCAAAAACTCGAGATACATCTCATTACAACTCTAATTCACTTTATTTTACAGAATTATAAGACTTGCCGTCTCATTAATAAAAACTATCTATAAAAATAATTAGATAAGATAGCTTGTACCTTGTCAACTGATAGTAAGAGAACGAAATCGGGATAAATACCAATACCTATTATTGGTAAAAAGAGACAGATCGAAACAAAAAGTTCTCGTGGTCCAGAATCCACAAAATTAGAATTTGGAACATTGAATAACTTGTATCCGTAGAACATCTGACGTAACATAGATAATAAATAAATAGGAGTTAATATCATTCCAATTGCCATTCCAAAAGTAATTAGTACTTTTGGAATTAAAAGATATTTTGAGCTGGTAATTATTCCAAAAAATACTACTAATTCTGCAACAAAACCACTCATCCCTGGCAATGCAAGAGAGGCCATCGAAAAGCTACTGAACATTGTAAATATTTTCGGCATCGGGACAGCTATCCCCCCCATTTCGTCGAGAGAAACAAGACGTATTCTATCACAACTGGTTCCTGCCAAGAAAAAAAGTGCAGCACCAATAAATCCATGAGAAAGTATTTGTAGAATGGCTCCATTTAGTCCCATGTTGGTTATAGAACCAATTCCTATAATTGTGAAACCCATGTGAGATACAGAGGAATAGGCTATTCTCTTTTTTAAATTGCGTTGACCAAAAGAGGTTAAAGCCGCATAGATTATTTGTATTATTCCCACTATCACCAACCACGGAGAAAATATGGAATGAGCACGGGGTAATAATTCCATATTGATCCGAATCAATCCATATGCTCCCATTTTTAATAAAATTCCGGCAAGAAGCATACATGTACTGTAATGTGCTTCTCCATGGGTATCTGGTAACCATGTATGTAGGGGTATGATCGGCGATTTGACAGCATAAACAATAAGGAAGCCAAAATAGAATATTATTTCCAATGCCATAGGATATGATTGATTAGCAAGTCTTTCAAAATCTAATGTCGGTTCAGTGGAGCCATATAAACCCATACCTAGAACTCCTATTAATAGAAAAATGGAACCCCCCGCAGTGTACAAAATAAACTTTGTAGCCGAGTATAAGCGCTTCTTTCCTCCCCACATGGATAAAAGTAAGTAAACAGGAATTAATTCTAACTCCCACATGATAAAAAAAAGTAAAAGGTCTCGAGAAGAAAATGATCCTATTTGACCACTGTACATTGCTAACATAAAGAAATGGAATAATCGTGAATTTCGAGTAACTGGCCAAGCCGCTAAAGTAGCTAAAGTAGTAATAAATCCTGTCAGTAAAATGGGTCCCGCGGAAAGCCCATCGATTCCCAGTCTCCAGTGAAAATCCAAAATATTTATCCATTTCCAATCTTCTTCCAATTGGATTAAGGGATCGTCCAATTGGAAATGATAACAGAATGCATAGGTCGTTAAAAGGAGTTCTAATAAACATATACATATAGTATACCATCGAAACACCTTATTCCCCTTATGGGGAAGAAAAAAAATGGAAGAACCCGCGAATATAGGCAAAACAACAAGTATTGTTAACCAAGGAAAATAACTCGTGATAAAGACAAGATACGCTTTGACCAGAAAAGCCCGTGCTCGGAATAATATATTGATTTTATCGAGTACGGGCTTTTGTCGGTAAATGAGGAATCAAATGATTCAAGTGGAGTTTTTGTAACGTATCAATTAATAAGATAGACCCATGCTGCGAGTTGTTTCATGCCATAAATAAACACGGACACTCAAAAAGTCTGTTGGGCAAGCGGATTCGCATCTCTTACAACCTACACAATCCTCGGTTCTTGGTGCGGAAGCAATTTGTTTAGCTTTACATCCGTCCCAAGGTATCATTTCCAATACATCTGTGGGACAGGCGCGCACACATTGAGTACATCCTATACATGTATCATAAATTTTTACTGAATGTGACATTAAATCTATAAATTCCCGTTTTAAACATAAAAAATTTTCGATCTGGTATGGTAAAAATAAATGGTAGTAAATGAATTATATGTTTATATTGTAGACACCAGATGAATCAATGATTTATTAATTTTTTTAAGAATCAATATATTTCTAAATTTGTTCATGAAAAAGTGCCAGGATACTTTGATTTCTCTTTCAACAATCACAGTCATACAATACAAGTCGCACGTCTGAATTCAAATTGGTCAACAAATAATACAATATTTAATTAATATTAATGGAATTTTAATTCTATTTTAAATTCGAATAAATCTAACAAATTAATATAAATTATTATTTTATTATTATATAATTTATATAATGAAAATCAATGATTACATAATGAATGATTACGACTAATTTAATTATTCAACAAATTTGATTGATTGATACGAGTTGATTTTTTGTTATGATGGATCGATGAAACAATAGCTAGTCCAATAGCAGCTTCAGCCGCTGCAATAGCTATAACAAAAATTGAGAAAATGTCTCCTTTTAATTGGCGACTATCAAATAAATCAGAAAATGTTACGAGATTGATATTAACTGAATTTAGTATAAGCTCAAGACACATAAGTGCTTTAACCATGTTTCGACTTGTGATTAATCCATAGATACCGATAGAAAATAAATAGACACTCAAAAAAAGTACATGCTCGAACATCATTGACTAACTCCTCATCAATTTAGATTCATTTAAATATGAATAACAATTCAACTGATTTCATTGACTAGAATAGAACAAAATATTACAGAACAATAGAAGGTATTGGCAATAGATTTAACTAAAAACCTTAAACCTTTACACCTTTTTTATTTTATTTCAAATTTATAATTCTAAAAATTTTTTAAATCATAAGTATTTATGATTGACGAGCCATAGTAATTGCACCTATTAAAGAAACTAAAAGAATTATAGAAATGAGTTCAAATGGAAGATAAAAATCTGTTGATAAATGAATCCCAATTTGTTGAACATAACTTATTAGGTCCTGTTCTAGAATCTGGTTTGATCTTGTAGTCCAAAGAATTCCGTACCATGACGTATCTGGGATAGTAATAATTAGTGAAAAAAAAATACTTGTACAAACCAGTGAAGTAACCCCATCTCCAAGGGTCCAAAGGCGGGAAACATTGGAATATTCTGAGCCATTTATGAACATTACAGCAAATATGATTAAGACATTTATGGCTCCCACATAAATAAGAAGTTGTGCAGCAGCTACAAAATAAGAATTCGATAGAATATAGAATAAGGATATACAAACAAGAACCAATCCCAACGAAAAGGCAGAATAAATTGGATTGGTAAATAATACTACTCCCAGGCCCCCAAATATAAGAACTGATCCCAGAAATACTACAACAATATTATGTATTGATCCAGGTAAATCCATTATGTATGAAATAAGAAAATAAATAAATCGAAAGATTTCATGACCTTACTGAATAGTCCAGGAAGTAAAAATTAGCCTATTTTTTTAATTGTCTATGATACCGTTCCTAAATAAAATCTTACTAATTGGTAATTGTTCTTGAATCAAGATATTTACCTTTGTCTATTTTTATTTGAGTTGAATTCATAACTGTTTGAATTGTGTAGTCTCCAATTACTGACATTGGTAACCGACCCAAAGCGATTTGATTATAATTCAATTCGTGACGATCATAAGTAGAAAGTTCATATTCTTCAGTCATTGATAAACAGTTAGTGGGACAATATTCGACACAGTTACCACAAAATATACAGGCACCAAAATCTATACTATAGTTAAGCAATATTTTCTTTTTAATATCTCCTTCAAATCTCCAATCAACAACAGGTAGATCTATGGGGCACACACGAACACATACTTCACAAGCAATACATTTATCAAATTCAAAGTGGATTCGACCACGGAAACGTTCTGATGTGATCGACTTTTCATAAGGATACTGAATAGTTACAGGTAAACGATTTGCATGAGATAAGGTAATTATGAAACTTTGACCAATATACCTTGCGGCTCGTATTGTTTGTTGACCATAATTCATGAACTCAGTCACCATAGGAAACATATTGTAGATATCCACGAATAAGTTGATGTTTCTTTCTCTTGTTTAAGAGAGGTTATGAGTCTAGAATACCATTATTGTATTGTGTTATTTATAGTGAAACAAGTTGGGAAGACGTTGTCAATAATAAATTACCTAGAGAAATAGGTAAAAGAAATTTCCATCCAAGATTTAATAGCTGGTCCATTCTCATTCTGGGTAAAGTCCATCTTGTTGTGATAGATAGAAAAAGAAACAAATAAGCTTTAGCTAATGTAATAAAGATACCAATTGTCATTCCAAAGACTTTAGCAATTTGATTTATTCCGAAAAGTTCAGGAACAGATATGTATGGAATAGATAAATTCCACCCACCTAAATAAAGAACTGTTACAAATAATGAAGAAACTAAGAGATTTAGATAAGAAGCAATATAAAATAAACCATATTTGATACCAGAATATTCGGTTTGATAACCTGCTACTAATTCTTCTTCTGCTTCTGGTAAATCAAAAGGTAATCTCTCGCATTCTGCTAGAGAAGAAATTATAAAAACGATAAACCCTATAGGTTGACGCCACATATTCCACCCCCAAAAACCATATTTTGACTGCGCCTCAACTATATCAACTGTACTTGAACTGTTCGATAATCATAGTCGATAATAACATAACTGTTCTCACCGCTATTCCAAAACCGTACATGAGACCTCAGCTTCATACGGCTCCTCTATGGCCGCGTACAAATAAATGTAAGGACTGGTTCGGTATTATTATAGGTATCTTTGTGGGGTGGGGTAGATAGAATAAAAATACCGTGTAGAGTCCCAAAAATTAGACCAATGGAATTCTGTCTGCTAAAATAACAAAAAGGGCGCTTCCGAATTGATCTCATCCCTTATAATTAAATCTTCGGTAATAACTTAATCTTTCAATAAAATACTCGTTATATCAAGAGATAAAAAGAATTAGACACTCTTTACTGAATCATAAAGAATAAGAATTTCATATATACATATATATTGGTATAGATGTAGGAAAAAATAAATAAAGATCTTTTTTATATTCTATTTCTTTTGTTCCTGTTCTTCTTTCTCATAAGAGGTATTCCTGAGAATAAAGGATTAATTCGTTCTTGATAGTTATTTCTTTAATCAGTGACTAGGAGCATACTCTAGATCGGAATCGTGGGGAAGTACTGCTTGATCATTTCTACCAACTTAAAGCCCCTATCATCTTATGATTCGTTTTATGTGGAAATACCTCTTTTTTGATACCTTACATTATCTCTATTACTAATCCTTTGTGTACCTTGGTGTTCCTAACCGTCCACTGATTTTTGATTGATCTCCTGTATGGTAATACATACAAGACAGTAATCCCATACAGTTGATCTTTTGCACCCGCTTCAAGATATGATGACTAATTAAAGAATCTCAATCTTGGGATAAAGAGTTTATACTCCTTAATGTTTACTTCTGCTTTATTCTTGTATATTAGGGAATGAGATTTTATCTTTTTACTACACATTGATAAGCTGTTTTGTTTTACTCATATAACTATCTGGTTTAACTCATCGACCTGAATAACTCTGATGAATAAAAAACTAAAAATATCTATATCTATCCAATACATTAATTCCTCTTTCCTTTATTTCATTTTGAGGTCAAAGTTCATGTTCTAACGAATCACACGTAGAGATATTGATAACACACATAGAGTTAATGGTATTTCATAACTAATAGATTGAGCCGCAGCTCGCAAGCCACCTAAAAAAGAGTATTTATTATTCGATACATATCCTGATATAAGAAGCCCAATAGGAGTAATACTTGAGATGGAGATCCATAAAAAAACACCTATACTGAGATCAGCTAAAACAAGTCGATACCCAAAAGGAATTATTAAATAACTTAATACAATTGATATGACTGCTATAGACGGTCCGATACTAAACAAACGAATATCTCCTCTAGATGGTAGGAGGTCCTCTTTAAAAAGTAATTTAGTCCCGTCCGCTAGAGCTTGAAGAATTCCCAACGGGCCGGCATATTCGGGTCCAATACGTTGTTGTATCGCTGCGGATATTTCTCTTTCTAACCATACAATTACTAGTACTCCTATTATGATTCCCAATATGAGGGTCAAAGCAGGGATAAATAGCCATATGAGTCCATAGACTTCTTTTAAGGATTCTGATTTAGAAAAAGAATTGATAGTTTGTGCTTCTGTTGTGCCAATTATCATTTCAACGGTCAACTTCTCCCATAATGATATCTATACTACCTAGTATTGTCATGATATCAGCCAATTTCATTCTTTTAATTAGCTGAGGAAGAATTTGCAAATTGATAAAACCGGGCGGACGAATTTTCCATCTCCAGGGGAAAACACTATTATCTCCTATCAAATAAATTCCTAATTCTCCCTTTGGGGCTTCTACTCTTACATAAAGTTCTTGTTTCGACAATTCAAAATTAGGCGAAGGTTTTTTACTAATGAATCTATATTCAAAATCATTCCATTCGGAATTCCTTGCTCTATCTAAGCGCCGAATTTCTAAATTCTCATAGGGTCCTCCGGGAATTCCTTCTAAAGCCTGTTGAATAATTTTTATGGATTCCCTCATTTCGCCAATTCGTACTAAATAACGAGCTAATGAATCCCCTTCTTTTTGCCATTGGACTTCCCAATCGAATTCATTGTAACATTCATAATGATCAACTTTACGAAGATCCCATCGGATCCCAGAAGCTCGTAACATGGGTCCTGATAAGCCCCAATTTATTGCTTCTTCTCCACCAATAATGCCCACTCCTTCAACTCGTTCCAAAAAAATGGGATTCCGCGTAATAAGTTTTTCATATTCAACAACACTCGTTAAAAAATAATCGCAGAAATCTAAACATTTATCTATCCAACCATGAGGTAGATCAGCAGCTATTCCTCCGATGCGGAAATAATTATGCATCATTCGCATACCTGTGGCAGCTTCGAATAGATCATATAGCAATTCTCTCTCTCTGAAAATATAGAAAAAGGGAGTCTGCGCACCGATATCTGCCATAAAAGGCCCAAGCCATAACAAATGCGAAGCTACACGACTCAGCTCTAGCATAATTACTCTGATATAGCTGGCCCTTTGGGGTACTTGAACATTTCCTAATTGTTCTGGTGCATTTACTGTTATTGCTTCGGTGAACATAGTAGCTAAATAATCCCAACGTGTTACATAAGGAAGATATTGTATAATTGTTCGGTTTTCCGCTATTTTTTCCATCCCTCTGTGTAAATAGCCCAATATGGGTTCACAGTCAATAACATCTTCACCGTCGAGAGTTATAATAAGTCTAAGAACACCATGCATCGATGGGTGATGAGGGCCCATATTGACTATCATGAGATCTTTTCTTGTAGCCGGTACAGTCATATCTTTTCTTTCCTAATTCATTATTCCATGAATTTCTCAAAACGAGGTTTATAAAAAAACCTAATAACTAATTTAATAAAAAAAAAATTTTCAAATGAATCCTCAAATTAACGAGTTTTTAGCTCCCGAATATCTAACTGACTAATTAATTTTTTATAACTTACTCTATTTTTCTTTGACAAATAAGCCAACAGCCGTTGACGTTTTCCCAGAATTTTTCGTAGACCTCTTTGAGATAAAAAATCTTTTTTGTGCAATTCCAAATGCGAGGTGAGTCTCCGTATTTTATTGGTGAAACTGAATACTTGAAATTCAACAGACCCTTTGTTTTCTTCTTTTTCGTCTTGCGGAATAACTGAAATGAATGAATTTTTGACCATAAAAAAATTCTTCTATCTTTTAATTTTTTATAGATTTTACCGATCAGGAAAAATAATAATTATTATTATATTATGTTATGATTATGTCAGTCATTTTAATCTGATATAAACAAAAGTTTAGATTTATTCATACTTTTTTATTCTATCGAAATCCCATTTTATGTTTGAAATAAAAATGGGATTTCGATAGAATAAAATATAATACATTTACACATTCACGAAAGAGAGTGATTTTTTTTTTTTTACTTAAAAAGATTCTACTAATTTATTATTCCTAGATCCAAAAATAAATCAATATCATGTACTAAAATGTAACATAACATATGCATATGTACATCTTTCGCCATATATCAAATATGTTATGTCAGGTGATATATAGGAAATATAATATTAGTTTATTAACTTATTCTGGATTGGGGATACATATATATCCTTGACATACTAAAACGACTGCTGTTATGGGTATCAAACCAGTAACGATTCATACAAGCTAAATCCTCTAATCGGTAATTAGGCCAAAGAAATAATTTTAATTTAATAAAGTTGTTTGCATCTCTATTAAGATGCTTGTCCTCATTCAAAAATTGTCCACAGTTTATTATTTTGTTTTCGTTGCAAAATTGTGGATTTTTATCTATATCATTCCAATTCCAGAAATTGAAACAAATTAGAATTCTCAACTCTCTCCGACGTCGATGAGATAGAATATGTTCAGGAACAAGAAAATTATAATTATTTTTTTTTTCTTCATTCACAGGCATATCGCTATGTTGCGCAATGGATTTGTCTAAATTATTCTTATCAACATTTCGTTTTTTTATGAATTTTTTATTAGTTTTAACTTTATCTTTACCTTTATCAACTAATGAAATACTTATGGTTTGATAGATAATAAATTGCCCATCCCTTTTTATAGATAAACGAACTGGTTCGATAATTAATATTCCTCTTTTTATCAATTCTGTAAGAACAAGATCCTTTTGAATCAGCATTACATCCAGACGCATTTCTCCTCTTTGAATCGAGGATATAGCAATTTGCTTTGCATTTGTCAATCTAAGTAAGAGACAATATACCTTAATATTATTGATCATTCTTTGACTCAAAGAATCATCCCATCTTAATTGAAAAAGGGAATATTTTTTTAGTAATAAATCTAGTTCTGCTTCCTTGATCTTCTTAGATTCTTTTTTATTTCTACGTTTTTTAATGTCTGATCCCGCGTAATTATCTTCAACATCTTTTTTTTCGTTTTGTTTTCCTAGATCATATCCAAGATATTTTGGATATTGTTGTTTGTTTTTTTCTTGGTTAGAATTTTCGAAATCAATATATTCTTTTTGATTAGATAATATGGGAAGGTTTTTTTTTTTTTTTTTGTTGATGTTTTCATATTGACTAATCTTTTCATTTTTATGAAAATCTAAAAGAAGAAATTGGATTGGTATAATCCATGGTTTAATTTTATATGTATCAAAAAGTAGCACAAATTCTGGTAAGAACCAAGATTTTAGTTTTGCTATGGTAGGATTATGATATAACCTTTTTTGATTCATTCCCATCCAATCAAAAAAGTTTTTTTTTTTCTTGTATAAGTTGATTTCTTTATGAAACGAAATATCTTTCTTTTTCATTTTGTTTTTATACTTATTAGTTTGAGTCTTAATATTTTTATTAATCTCGATACCAATATGCGCATTGGTCCAAGTCTCGATATCAATATTTTTTATAAGACAAAAATGGAGAATTTTACAATCAAAATATTTTCTATCCCGATTTATATTCGTATCAATAGGATATCTTTCCTCTAGATAATCACTAATAGTTGTACTTACCAATAGATAAAATGCGTCGGGTTTCGATGTATTGAAATTATATAGATATGGAATCTTCCGGTTCTCCTTTACTTGTACTGTTGATCCATAAAAATAGGAGTTTTTCTTATCCCCATAATTAATATATTCATAATTCATATATTTATGTGATAAAAGATTATATCTGTAGTGTTTTTTAACCAATTTTTTTTTTTTTTTTGTGAACGAAACCGTTACGGAATAATCTTCTTTTACATAATGACTTAATGGGTCTTTTTTGTTTTTATATGAATTAAATTTAATTGAGTCTTTATTTTTAATCATACGAAGTTGATTGACTCTATTTCGCCATTTTTTCGGGACTAATCGAGACCATTTGATCTGGGAAAAATTGTATTGATAAAAACCCTTTAACCAGTTTTTCCAGTCATTCATTCCAGACTTTTGAATTTTATTATGCCTTGATTTGTAATCAAATAGTCCTCGTGTTATACAATAATCCTTTATTTTATCCCTAAGATAATAATGGGTCTCATGATCTTGAAATATATATTTTAAGTTATACTTGTAAAGTAATTGGGTTTGTGATAATTTGTAAAATACATATGCTTGGGACAAGCAAGTATAACTATTTAAATTTTTATTACTAATATTAGTATTTGAAAACCACTTTTTTATAGTTGAAATAAAGTTAATTCTATTTGGATTTATTTCATCAATTTTTTCTTGATTTGTTTCATGGTTGTAAGTGTATTTATTGATAATTTTTTTTGTTGATTCAAAAAAAAGTTGTATATTGATTCTGGGAATGTTTATGGTACATAGCAAGATATCCATGTATATTTTTTCAATGAAAAATTTTATAAAAAAATGTGATTTACGTATTAATCGTATATTGTTTCTTTTTAATATCTGCCAACTAGATTTCTGTGATTCTGATCCTTTTCTTTTATCATCATAGGTTAAAACTGTTTTTTTATTGTCTTTTGTGATTTGTTCTATTTGATTCTTGGTTGTGATTATCCTATCATAAAGATCTTTCATTTTTTTTTCTATGAGTGAATAATTTGTCCAATTCATAGATCGAATTGGTATGGTCGATTCATGGTTAATTTTATTATTTATTTTTGAATTTTTTCCATTTTTATTTGGTTTATATACTTTCACCTTCTTCAATTCAAATAAAAAAATCGGATTGACTTTTTCAAGTTCTTTCATTATTCGCTTTATAATAAGAACTGTTTTGATGACCCATCCTTTTTTTTCTTTTGAAATTTGTAAAGACCATTTTCCTCTTTCCTTTAAGACCCTTAGAACGAGAAAAAATTGTTTTTTTAGCTTTCTAATTTTTCTTTCGAGTTCTTTAAAAATGGGTTCAAAAAAAGAAAGTCGTTTTCGGGGAGAACCAAAGGGAAGTTCCGCTTCCATTCCCCATACTGTTAAAAAAGAAAAATTGTTTTTTTTTACTTGTTTTTTCATTGAATCCATATAATGAGATCGTACCTTAGATCTTTGTCTTCGCCAAGGTTTCAGACAAAAAGGAAATAAAATCTTTATCTGAATTCCGTCTGTTAACCAATCTTTTGGAAATTCTGTTTCTGATAATTGAACACCATTATAGGTGCACTTAACGTGCATTTCTCGATTCCATTCCTTCAAATCCTCGTACCATTCAGGAAATTGGAATAATAACATACGGCCCATATTTTTAGCTATTATCAATGAAGGTAATACAATATATTTTCTAAGAAAAGATTGTGTTACTAACATCAAACCTCTCATTACTTGAGCAAATAGAATGCTATCCCAAGTTTCTGCTATTGTTATTCGATCATTTTCTTCTTTTTTTTCCTGTTCTTTTGTCCCTTCTTTATCAAAATCAAAAGAAGAATCGGAAATTTGCGATTCTGATTCTTTACCGACTCCATTTCTAAAAATGAAATTTATCATTTCA